ATATCTAATCATATAGATGGTTGGTATCTAAGATAAGCAAATTTATGATATCGGTGTAAATTCAGGTGTTCACAATTTAACCAGAATCATAGATAGTTTTTCAATTTGTATGCAAATAAAGATAAAGAAAAGGAAGTTTTCCAATCATTGACTCAAACCCATTGTCGAACCGAATCCCACTGAGTGAAATATGGAGGTACCTATGGCAGAACGGGCCAATCTAGTCTTTCACAATAAAGTGATAGGTGGAACTGCCATTAAACGACTTATTAGCAGATTAATAGATCACTTTGGAATGGCATATACATCGCATATCTTGGATCAAGTAAAGACTCTGGGATTCCGTCAAGCTACGACTACATCCATTTCATTAGGAATTGATGACCTTTTAACAATACCTTCTAAAGGATGGCTAGTCCAAGATGCTGAACAACAAAGTTTTATTTTTGAAAAACATCATCATTATGGGAATGTACATGCAGTAGAAAAATTACGCCAATCTATTGAGATATGGTATGCTACAAGTGAATATTTGCGACAAGAAATGAATCCTAATTTTAGGATGACCGATCCCTTTAATCCAGTCCATATAATGTCTTTTTCGGGAGCTAGAGGAAATGCATCTCAAGTACACCAATTAGTGGGTATGAGAGGATTGATGTCGGATCCACAAGGACAAATGATTGATTTACCTATTCAAAGCAATTTACGCGAAGGACTCTCTTTAACAGAATATATAATTTCTTGCTATGGAGCCCGGAAAGGAGTTGTAGATACTGCTGTACGAACTTCAGATGCTGGATATCTTACACGCAGACTTGTTGAAGTGGTTCAACACATTGTTGTACGTCGAACAGATTGCGGTACCATTCAAGGAATTTCGGTGAATACCCAGAATGGAATGATGCCGGAAAGAATTTTGATACAAACATTAATTGGTCGTGTATTAGCAGACGATATATACAGAGGTTCACGATGCATTGCCGTTCGAAATCAAGATATTGGAATTGGACTTATCAATCGATTTAAAACCTTTAAAACACAACCAATATCTATCCGAACCCCCTTTACCTGTAGAAATACATCTTGGATCTGCCGATTGTGTTATGGCCAAAGTCCTACTCATGGCCACTTAGTGGAATTAGGAGAAGCTGTAGGTATTATTGCGGGCCAATCAATAGGAGAACCGGGCACTCAACTAACATTAAGAACTTTTCATACTGGCGGAGTATTCACAGGAGGTACTGCAGAACATGTGCGAGCAACTTCTAATGGAAAAATAAAATTCAACGAGGATTTGGTTCATCCTACACGTACACGTCATGGGCATCCTGCTTTTCTATGTTATATAGACTTGTATGTAACTATTGAAAGTGGTGATATTATACATAATGTGACTATTCCACCAAAAAGTTTTCTATTAGTTCAAAATAATCAATATGTAAAATCAGAACAAGTGATTGCCGAGATTCGCGCAGGAACATACACTTTGAATTTAAAAGAAAAGGTTCGAAAACATGTCTATTCTAACTTAGAAGGAGAAATGCATTGGAGTACTGATGTATACCATGCATCAGAATTTAGATACAGTAATGTCCATATCTTACCAAAAACAAGTCATTTATGGATATTATCAGGAAGATCATACAGGTCCGGTTCAGTCTCTTTTTCACTCCGAAAAGATCAAGATCAAGATCAAATGAAGATGCATTATCTTTCTACTGGGGAAGAAGATAGTAGTAACCTTTTAGTAAGGAATGATCAAGTAAGACATAAATTATTTCGTTTCAATTCTTCTGATCTAAAAGAAAGAAGGATTTCAGATTATTCCATATTTAATCAAATCATATGTATAGATCATTGTAATTTTGCACACCCTGCTATTTTCCATGATACTACGGATTTATTAGCAAAGAGGCGAAGAAATAGATTCATCATTCCATTTTCATTCCAATCGATTCAAGAACAAGACAAAAAACAAATGTTAGCTTCCAATATCTCGATTGAAATACCAATCAATGGTATTTTTCGTAGAGATAGTATTCTCGCTTATTTCGATGATCCTCAATACAGAACACAGAGCTCAGGAATTACTAAATATAGGACTATAGGAATAAATTCCATTTTGAAAAAAGAGGATTTTTTAATTGAGTATAGAGGAGTTAAAGAATTTAAGCCAAAATACCAAATCAAAGTGGATCAATTTTTTTTCATTCCCGAGGAAGTGCATATTTTATCAGAATCTTCTTCCATAATGGTACGGAACAATAGTATCGTTGAAGTAGATACACCAATCACTTTAAATATAAGAAGTCGAGTAAGGGGGTTGGTCCGAGTGGAGAAGAAAAAAAAAAAGATTGAATTAAAAATATTTTCTGGGGATATCCATTTTCCGGGAGAAATTGATAAGATATCCCGACACAGTGCCATCTTGATACCACCTGGAACGGTAAAAAACAATTTAAAGGAATCAAAAAAAATGAAAAATTGGATCTATGTCCAATGGATCACAATTACAAAAAAAAAGTATTTTGTTTTGGTTCGACCCGTCATTTTATATGAAATAGGGGATGGTATCAATTTAATAAAACTTTTTCCCCAAGATATGTTTCAGGAAAGAGATAATCTGGAACTTAAAGTTATTAATTATATTCTTTCTGGAAATGGAAAATCAATTCGGGGAATTTCGGATACAAGTATTCAATTAGTTCGGACTTGTTTAGTCTTAAATTGGGATCAAGACAAAAAATTTTCTTCTATCGAAAATGCGCATGCTTCTTTTGTTGAAGTAAGTACAAATGGTTTGGTTCGATATTTCTTAAGAATTGACTTAGTGAAATCCCATATTTCATATATAAGAAAAAGGAATGATCCGCCCAGTTCGGGATTTATCTTGGATCATGAGTCGGATCGGACCAACATCAATCCATTTTTTTTCATTGATTCGAAGGAAAAAATTCAACAATCACTTAGCCAAAATCATGGAACTATTCGTATGTTGTTGAATAGAAATGAGAAATACCGCTCTTTGATAATTTTGTCATCATTTAATTGTTTTCAAACACGATCATTCAATGAGGGAAAATATTACAATGGGATAAAAGAAGGAATTAATAAAATTCAAAGAGATCCTATAACTCCAATTAATAATTCGTTAGGTCCTTTAGGAATAGCCTTTCAAGTTGCAAATTGTTATTTTTACCCTTTAATAACTCATAATCCGATCTCGATAAATAAAAATTTGCAACTTGAAAAATTAAAAGAAACTTTTCAAGTATTAAGATATTATTTAATGGACGAAAACGAGAGAATTTCTAAACCGGATATATGTAGTAACACCGTTTTCAATCCATTCTTTTTGAATTGGCATTTTCTCCATCATAATTATTGTGAAAAACCATTTACAATAATAAGTCTTGGTCAATTTATTTGTGAAAATGTATGTATAGTTCAAACGAAAAATGCACCACACCTAAAATCAGGTCAAGTTCTAACAGTTCAAATGGATTCTGTAGGAATAAGATCGGCTAACCCTTATTTGGCGACCCCAGGAGCAACTGTTCATGGCCATTATGGAGAAATACTTTCTGAAGGAGATATATTAGTTACATATATATATGAAAAATCGAGATCTGGTGATATAACACAGGGTCTTCCAAAAGTAGAACAGGTATTAGAAGTTCGTTCGATTGATTCAATATCGATGAACCTAGAAAAGAGAGTTGATACTTGGAACGGTCATATAACAAGAATTCTTGGCATTCCTTGGGGATTCTTGATTGGTGCTGAGCTAACTATAGCGCAAAGTCGTATTTCTTTGGTTAATAAAATTCAAAAAGTTTATCGATCCCAGGGAGTTCACATCCATAATAGACATCTAGAAATTATTGTGCGTCAAATAACATCAAAAGTATTGGTTTCAGAAGATGGAATGTCTAATGTTTTTTCGCCCGGTGAACTAATTGGATTATTGCGAGCCGAACGAGCTGGGCGTGCCTTAGAAGAGGCGATTTGCTACCGAGTTCTATTACTAGGAATAACAAAAACATCTCTGAATACTCAAAGTTTCATATCTGAAGCAAGTTTTCAAGAAACTGCTAGAGTTTTAGCAAAAGCCGCTCTTCGGGGTCGTATAGATTGGTTGAAAGGTCTGAAAGAGAATGTTGTTTTAGGGGGAATGATACCTGTTGGTACCGGATTCAAAAGAATAATGCACCGTTCAAAGACAAGGCCAAGGCAATATAACAAGATTACCTTGGAAACAAAAAAAAAGAATTTATTTGAGGATCAAATGAGAGATATTTTGTTTCACCACAGAGAATTCTTTTTTGGCTTCATTTCAAAGAATTTTTGCGATACATCAGAGCAATCTAGGATTTAATAATCCCTAATGGCTCCGTCATTTTATTTTGTAATTGATTTTGTAATAAAATCAAAAAAAAGGTAATAAAGATAATAATCATATTATTTAAATAGAAAAAAATGGCCTGATCATGTATCAATGGCCAATCTTCGGTAGAATAAAAGGTTCCTTCGGAACACTTATTTATTTCTATTTCAGTATACATAGTCTCTTTCTTTCATTTCCAAATAAAAAAAAATTGGATTGGAAATGAAAGAAAAGTGGGGGATTAATATAAATGACAAAAAGATATTGGAACATAATTTTGGAAGAGATGATGGAAGCAGGAGTTCATTTTGGCCACGGTACTAGAAAATGGAATCCTAAAATGTCACCTTATATATCTGCAAAGCGTAAGGATATTCATATTACAAATCTTATTAGAACTGCTCGGTTTTTATCAGAAGCTTGTGATTTAGTTTTTGATGCAGCAAGTATGGGAAAACAATTCTTAATTGTTGGTACAAAAAAAAAAGCAGCGGATTCAGTAACGCGGGCTGCAATAAGAGCTCGGTGTCATTATGTTAATAAAAAATGGCTCGGCGGTATGTTAACGAATTGGTATACTACAGAAACACGACTTCAAAAGTTCCGGGACTTGAGAACGCAACAAAAGACGGGGAGACTCAACAGTTTTCCAAAAAGGGATGCTGCTATATTGAAGAGACAATTATCTCATCTGGAAACATATCTCGGCGGCATTAAATATATGACACGGTTACCTGATATTGTAATAATCATCGATCAACAAGAAGAATATACGGCTCTTCGAGAATGTAGAACTTTGGAAATTCCAACAATTTCTTTAATCGATACAAATTGTGACCCGGACTTCGCCGATATTTCAATTCCAGCTAATGATGATGCTATAGCCTCAATTCGATTAATTCTTAATAAATTAGTATTTGCTATTTGTGAGGGTCGTTCTAGCTATATAAGAAATTCTTGATTAATAATAAGATAAATTATTTGAGTTGGTTGGAGGGACTCATAGATTTAGGAAATCGGTTACTATACTACTAATAAATTAAATTGCACAAAAAAAGAAAAATATATATATATAATATATACAAGATCCAGTTGGTAAGTAAGGATTAAAAATTCTCTTCATTTTTTTTTTCATTTTTATTATTAGCGATATAAAGAAGAAACAAAAATTATATGTGATTAATCCTGGTATTCAAAATCAAAAAGGAAAGGAGATGTTTGAATGAAAATAATTCCCTTTCAAGTTCTTATTTTTTAGAGGGCGGGACAATATGAATGTTTTATTATGTTCTATCAACACATTAAAAAGATTATACGATATATCTGCTGTGGAAGTCGGGCAACATTTCTATTGGCAAATAGGGAGTTTCCAAGTGCATGCCCAAGTACTTATTACTTCTTGGGTTGTAATTGCTATCTTGCTAGTTTCAGCCATTCTAGTTATTCGAAATCTGCAAACCATTCCGACTTTTGGTCAGAATTTCTTTGAATATGTTCTCGAATTCATTCGAGACGTGAGCAAAACTCAGATTGGAGAAGAATATGGTCCGTGGGTTCCATTTATTGGAACTATGTTTCTATTTATTTTTGTTTCTAATTGGTCCGGGGCTCTTTTGCCTTGGAAAATAATACAATTACCTCATGGGGAGTTAGCTGCACCCACAAATGATATAAATACTACTGTTGCATTAGCTTTACTTACGTCAGTTGCATATTTCTATGCGGGTCTTTCAAAAAAAGGATTAGCTTATTTTAGTAAATACATCCAACCAACTCCAATCCTTTTACCGATTAACATCTTAGAAGATTTTACAAAACCCTTATCGCTTAGTTTTCGACTTTTTGGAAATATACTAGCTGATGAATTAGTAGTTGTTGTTCTTGTTTCTTTAGTACCTTTAGTAGTTCCTATACCTGTCATGTTCCTTGGATTATTTACAAGTGGTATTCAAGCTCTAATTTTTGCTACTTTAGCTGCGGCTTATATAGGTGAATCCATGGAAGGCCATCATTGACTATTTTTTTCTAAAAAATAGTTTTTTCATTTAGTTTGCTGCACATATACTGTGGCTCAAGATAACCTATTTAGGAAACATCAATAAATATATAGAAAGACATTTTGAAAATTTGCAATAAAAAAAAATCGAGTAGGAGTGAGGGGGATCCAACTGGGTGTATATAATCTAATCACTATAAGACAAATCTTTCTTTGTTTTGGAGGTTTCATGATTCGAATCTAATTGAATCTAAAACACAAATAGTTGGTTTACAGCATGGAAGAAACCTCTGTATATGTGATATTATATATGAACTAACCATATATCTAAAATTACCCCACTACTACTGTAAATTTCTATAGGGATTCAAAAAACAAAGCCCTTCCATTTCATCTCTAATTGTGAATTGAATATTCAATGACTAAAAAATTCAATAAAAAACGAAGAATTCAAAGAATGGTTCAAAACTTAAGTTAATATAAGAATAAAGGTTATACATAGTTCCAAAAAAACTAGGTAGGTAGAAACGAAAAAAGAAATTTGGAAGTAATTTATATAGTTCAATAACTATTACTATTTCAATTAGGAATTCTTCTTAATTACATTAACTGAATAAATCTTGGTAATTGCATAATTAAGTCATAATTTATTGGTTGATTATATCATTAACTATTTCTTTATTTTATATTTTGGTTATGAGGAACTTATTATGAATCCAATTATTTCTGCTGCTTCCGTTATTGCTGCTGGCTTGGCCGTAGGGCTTGCTTCTATTGGACCTGGGGTTGGTCAAGGCACTGCTGCAGGGCAAGCTGTAGAAGGGATTGCACGACAACCAGAGGCAGAGGGAAAAATACGTGGTACTTTATTGCTTAGTCTGGCTTTTATGGAAGCTTTAACAATTTATGGGCTGGTTGTAGCATTAGCGCTTTTATTCGCTAATCCTTTTGTTTAATCCTATAATCCTAAAAAAAAATCGAAAAATATAAATATCCTTTTTCCGTGGATTTGCTTTGTTGGTCTTGCTTTTTCAAATTATATTGTGATTTCACTCCTACAATTATTCGTTCGGGCAAGAACACAGGTGAAGGACTAATTGAAGGGTGAAGAATT